AGTCTAGGGTCTATCGGTAAGGACGTGAAATTCGAAATAACAAGGGAGAGACTTTGAACTTGTTTATCCTAACTGAAAAGGGTGAATTGAATAGTTAATTGAAACATCTTACTAGACTATGAGGAATACATCAACTGAGATTCCGTGCGTAGCGGCGAGCGATAGCGGAGGAACTGTCTCAAACAGATAATTAAGATGATTGGACATCTAGACTAAACCCCGATAGACACCTATAGAGAAAGTACCGTGAGGGAAAGACTCAAAATTGGTTCTAAAGTTACCTTTTGCATAAGGGGCCTGCAAGACAAAATTTGGCAAGCTTAAGTAGAAAATGAAGGCGAAGTGAAAGCAAGAGAAACCTCGTCAGTCAAATACCCCGAAACCAAGTGATCTAACCATGGCCAGGTAGCTATGCTGACCGAACCAGTGATTGTGGCAAAAATCTTGGATGAGCTGTGGTTAGCGGTGAAATACTAGTCGAACTTGGCTATAGCTGGTTCTCTACGAAACTTATCTTAGTAAGGCGCCCCAAGTTGATTCGCCCCCAAATCCGGGGGCTTGAATTACTGGGGTAGTAAGACTATGGCGATAAGGCCTCTAGTCAAAAGGGGTAAGCCCTAACCAGGAATTAAAGTCACTAATTCAGATTAAGTGTATAAAGAGGGCCCAACTTAGGCAAACAGGAAGTAGGCTTGGAAACAGCCATCTGCACAGGAAAACGTAAAAGTTCACTGAATGAGTTAGGAACCTCTAAGAATTAAGGCGGCTAAATCTGAAACTGAAATTCTGGAGCCAGACGGCAACCGAAAAGAAACACCAACTGGCTTGGTAGTAGAGCGTTCTGTAGGTACTATACGTGCGCACCTCGTGAGATAAACAGAAGTGATAATGCAGGCATGAGTAGTACAAGATTCACTCCCAGATAAATAAATATATACAGCTTCTAAGGGCATTACGCTCGATGGATTATAATTCTTGTGCCTGTACAGGAAAAATATTATGGTACGAAGTACCTTCAACTGTTATTTATGGGACTTAGATCTAGGCATAATTTCTCTTAAGGAACTCGGCAAATAAGATCTCGACTGTTTACCAAAAACATAGCTCTCTGCTAAAGGTTACTGAAGTATAGAGGGTGAATTCTGCCCAATGGTTGTATAGTGAACCTGAAGACTAACGTCTAAAGCGAAACCCAACTGAATGGCCGCGGTAACTCTGACCGTGATAATGTAGCACAATAAATAGCCAATTAATTGTTGGCGGGTATGAATGGAACCACGAGGGTCTTACTGTCTCAAGAGGAAAGCCGATGAAATTATATTTGTAGTGAAGATACTACATAAGCATTGTAAGACGAAAAGACCCTGTTGAGCTTTACTGGATACCGATAGTGTTAACTCAAAATGATCGATATTAAGCATCCTAATTTTGAGTTAACAAGGCTTGTTGGTAGGACAGTTTAGTTGGGGCGACTACCTTTGAATAAGAAACGAAGGCGAGCTTATGGTAGACAAGGTAATCTCATTAGCCTGACAGTGAGGGGGACACTCCTAACTGGCACAAGGACTACGTCCTATGTGGGCGATAATGACCCGATATGATTGCCCAAAATAAATATCGAAAGCGGATAAAAGCTACCACAGGGATAACAGCGTAATATTGTCGGAGAGTTCTTATCGAGGACAGTGTTTGCGACCTCGATGTTGAATTGCGGTGCCCTGGTGCTGTAGAAGGTACCTTAGGTTGGTCTGTTCGACCATGAAACCCGCACATGATTTGAGTTCAGAGCGTGGTGACACAGCTCGGTTTCTATCTACAATGTTCAATCCCAACTTTTCTGAGACCTAGTACGCAAGGAATGGCCTCAGCGATGCTCGACTATATTGGCCCCATCGACGTATTAACTTCTGGCTGCTGCAAAGAAGGAAAACAAAAGGTTTAGGGATTAATAAGGTCCCACAAAAGTGGCGCACCTTCTCATGTACTATGCGGGTGCAAGCCCCTAGTACACTATGGAATTGACACTAGGGCTCATCATTCTAATAGTGTTAACGTATGGATTAAAGGCCCCAACTTTAAGATTAGCTATGCTACTTGCGGGTGCTGTAGGGGCTGCTGGGCTATTAGCTGAGCCCCATCTACTATGTTGGACACAGGCTATTAAGATGTTGGTGATGCTAAGTGGGTTAGCCATACTATGTATGCTGGACCATCGAACCTCGCATCGATCAAGCTCTTTATTGATATTATTAGTAATCTTAGGGAATTTATTGCTTATTGGGTCCACAAATTTAATTTATATATACTTCGCATTAGAAATGCAAACATTATGTATGTTTATCTTAGTGGCTTATAATAAAAACTCATTGTTATCGGCAGAAGCTGGGCTGAAATACTTCGTATTAGGGGCACTATCTTCGGGATTGTTCTTATTTGGTTGTGCCTTAATTTATGGCTCCACAGGAGAGCTTGATCTTCAATTTATTTGAATGGGCATAGTATCTTATGGGACATTAGCTGGTAAGTGTCTTATTATTATCTCATTATTATTTAAAGTGTCTGCAGCCCCATTCCACATGTGGGCCCCCGATGTCTACGAAGGGGCTCCTAGTTGGGTAGCTGCGCTATTATCTATCGTGCCTAAATTGGGGGTGCTAGCTATAATAGTACAAATAGGTTTTAATGAAAAGGGGTTATTAATAGCCGGATTAATCTCTTTGATTGTTGGGGCTATAGGAGCTTTGAATCAAACTCGAATAAAAAGACTACTAGCTTATAGCGGGATAAGCCATATGGGGTTTGTGTTGCTTGGAATAGCTATTGGGTCTATAGAAAGTCTTCAGGCGAGTTTAATGTATATAGGCGCCTATATAATAGCTCAGGTACTACTTTGGTCTGTAGTCCTAATTATATCTCCTAAAAGAGACATGCTTATTGGGTTTAGTGGTATTTCAAGATTAAACCCTATATTAGCATTAGCATTAGCTACAGGGTTATTGTCTACTGCAGGAATTCCCCCTTTAATAGGATTTTTAACTAAATGGTATATTATCTTAGCAGCTGTTGGGCAAGGCTATTATCTTAGCGCTTTAATTGCTTTAGTCTGTTCCGTGATAGCTGGAGTTTATTACCTTAGATTAGTTAAAATTATGTTTTATCAACCTTTGTCTACGCCTTTAGTAATAACAAATATTCTAAATTCTCCACGTGGTAGCGAAGCACCGGAAGAAACGGGTTTAGGGAAGGCAATATTAATCGGGGCAAGCTTATATTTAGTATTAACAATTATAGTATGTCCTAGTTTGTTCTTTCAGTTAACACATTTGATTATTTTAGATTTATTCCCATGTATCTTTTAGTAATATTAATCCCGTTACTAAGTGCAGTCGGAAGCGGGCTAGGAGGTCGCTATCTAGGAAGAAAGGGGGCTGGCTTGTTAAGTTCTGTGTGGGTTCTCGCCAGTAGCCTCCTCTCTTTTATATTATGTTATGAGATCCTTATAAATGTGTCTCCAGTATATATAGAGTTAGGAAGGTGGATAGAGTCAGATTTACTAATAACTAACTTTGGCTTTCAATTTGATATGGTAACAGCTGTAATGTTAATAGTAGTAACCACAATTAGCGGGTTAGTTCATGTTTATTCTTCAAGTTATATGAGAGAAGACCCCCATTTACCTAGATTCATGAGCTATCTGTCTCTATTTACCTTTTTTATGTTAGTTTTAGTTACTAGTAATAATTATGTACAATTATTTATTGGTTGGGAAGGTGTTGGTCTATGTTCTTACTTATTAATTAACTTTTGGTTTACGCGTATACAGGCTAATAAGGCGGCAATTAAGGCAATGTTAATCAATAGAATCGGAGATATAGGATTAATGCTAGCTATTATATTGATCTGGAAAGAATTTGGGGTATTAGATTACTGTAGTTTATTCTCTGCTTTATCCCCATCTTCCGCTTGTACTTGGATTTGCATATTACTAACTATGGGGGCCGTAGGGAAATCTGCCCAATTAGGGTTACATACTTGGTTGCCGGATGCTATGGAGGGTCCCACGCCTGTTTCGGCCCTAATTCACGCAGCAACCATGGTAACAGCAGGAGTATTTTTAATTATAAGATCAGCTCCCCTTTTTGATAACTCTCCAACTGCAACAATTATTGTCGGTTTAATCGGCTCCTTAACTGCTTTCTTTGCCGCTACAGTAGGATTAGTCCAATCGGATATAAAAAAAGTTATTGCTTATTCTACTTGTAGTCAATTAGGGTATATGGTAATGGCTTGTGGTACTTATAGTAGTCTAAGTAGTTTATATCATCTTCTAACTCATGCTTTCTTTAAGGCCTTACTATTTTTAGGGGCAGGCTCAATAATTCATGCTCTTCTAGATGAACAAGATCTTAGGAAGATGGGGGGAATAATCCGGAGCTTACCTCTAACATATGTATTAATGTTGATTGGTTCATTGTCTTTAGCTGGTTTCCCCTATTTATCTGGATTTTACTCTAAAGATTTAATATTAGAATTAACTTATAATAGTTATTGTTTAATATCTATTTATTGGTTAGCTTCAATAACAGCCTTCTTAACTGCTTTTTATTCATGCCGATTAATATATTTAAGTTTTGTGTCTAAGCCTAATTTAACACGTATAAGCGCACAACACTTACAAGAAGCTGATTGGAACTTATTGGGCCCTTTATTAGTATTAGCCATAGGGAGTATCTTAGTGGGCTATATCGCTCAAAATATGGTGTTTGCGCCAGGTATACGTCCCTTGCCGCTTGTGCCCACATTAGTCTCTTTAGCACCAGTTATTATGTCCGTAACCGGGATATTTCTAGTGTTTATACTTCGTCCGTATAATAGCTATTATATTAAAATCCCTGGCATATATGGTTTCTTATTTTATGCCTGGGAATTTAATATAATAGTTAATTATTATATTGGAAGCACAGCTTGGAAGTTCGGCCATATTGTCTCTTATCGTACTATAGATCGGGGAATTTTAGAGATTTTAGGCCCTACTGGAATAGCCCGATTCATGGTTGATAGAACTAAAGAGTTAAGCAGCTTACAATCTGGTTTATTATTTAATTATGCATTAATGATATTAGGTGGAACAGCCATCGCACTTAAGTACCTAGTCGTAAATTAGAAACAGGATGAAGGAAAGGGTTTCCAAGTCCGGAGTAATCTCCTAAGATAGGAGATACCTAGCCGCAGGATAGTGGCGGGTGATTATTTATAATATGATATTAGCTTGTATAGTGGGCTCTTTATTTATAATTATAGTAATAATATCATTAATTCCAAGGGAAAATAGTATGAAACTACGCCAGCAAGCGTTAGAGGGGTCTCTAATTTCATTTGCTCTTTCTATTTTATTATTAGTAAACCTTCATCAAGAAGCTCAATTCCAACAAATTATAGAATTCAATGGGGTAAGGACAATAGGTTGGTTTGAAGGCTCTCCGATATTGTTTGCTATTGACGGGATCTCTATATTTTTCATTGTTCTAAGTACTTTATTAACCCCAATTTGTATTTTAGTAAGTTGGAATAGTATTAAGTTTCTTGTTAAGGAATTTATTCTGTGCCTTTTAGGTATGGAATTACTATTAATTGGGGTATTCTCAACATTAGATCTATTAATATTTTATGTGTTATTTGAGAGCATATTAATACCCATGTTCTTAATAATAGGAGTATGGGGAGCTCGGGCAGAGAAGATAAAAGCTGCCTATTATTTTTTCTTTTATACTTTAGCTGGTTCAATATTAATGTTAGTTAGCATCGCAGTAATTTATAGGATAACAGGGACAACTGACTACTTATCTTTAACTAACATTAATATTGATAGTAACATTCAAATTTGGTTATTTATAGGGTTCTTCCTTAGTTTAGCAGTTAAGGTCCCAATGATACCCTTTCATATATGGTTGCCTCTTGCACATGTTGAGGCTCCTTTAGCTGGTTCAGTGATTCTAGCTGGAATATTATTAAAATTAGGGGGTTATGGATTCATTCGATTCGCTTGGCCTCTTTTCCCTGAAGCAACAGAGTATTTAGCCCCAATTATACTAACGTTATCATTAATAGCAGTGATATATGGGAGTTTAACTACTTGCAGACAGGTAGATGCGAAACGTCTGATAGCCTATTCCTCAGTGGCTCATATGGGAATAGTCACAATAGGTCTATTTACTCATACGATGGAGGGTTTAATCGCCTCTATATTCTTAATGATAGCTCATGGAGTGGTGAGCCCCGCTTTATTTATAGCAGTAACGTTGCTCTATGAGAGACATCATTCAAGGTTAATTAGGTATTATAGGGGCATAGTTATAACGATGCCCCTATTTTCTATCACATTTATGGTGTTTACTTTAGCTAATATAGCTGTCCCTCTTAGTTGTAACTTTGTTGGAGAATTTTTATCTTTAGTAGCTGCTTTTTCTACTAGTACATCATTAGGAATTCTTACCTCAACTAGTATGGTCATAGCAGCTGCTTATTCGTTATATTTATATAATAGAATCTGTTTTGGACAATTTTCTCCATACTTAATATTTTCGAGAGATATTAATAGACGAGAGTTTAATGGGCAATTACCGCTAATAGCAGCCATTGTATTATTGGGGATAGTTCCCTACCCCCTAATCGAGCTAGTTCGTGTATGTTTGCCTAGATTTATATAATTTTCCTCTTTCCTGTACCTACTTGGTTATGAATCTATTTACAATAGTGGTAGGGGCAGGAATTGAACCTGCATAATCAGATTATGAGTCTGAGAACTTGCCGTTAGTTAACCCTACAAGCTGAGCTTAGCTAAGAGCCCCACCAGTAAATACATACATATAAAAACAACCAAACCACATCTACAAAATGCCAATACCAACTAGCCGCCTCAAACCCAAAATGATGATGCCGAGTATAGTGATAACCTATTAGTCTAGCTAAACATACAGCCAAAAATATAGTTCCAATTATAACATGAAACCCATGAAATCCGGTGGCCACAAAAAAGGTTGAACCATATACGGAGTCTGAGATTGTAAAAGGCGCTTCATAATACTCCATAGCTTGTAGGGCTGTAAACTGAATTCCAAGTATTACGGTGCAAGTAAGTGCTTGTATGGCTTCTAATCTTTGCCCGCTAACTAGGGCGTGATGTGCCCATGTAACTGTTGCTCCTGAGCTAAGTAATATAGCTGTATTTAATAGGGGCACAGAAAATGGGTCTAACACTTCTATACCAACAGGGGGCCAAACAGCCCCTAATTCTATAGTGGGAGATAAGCTACTATGAAAGAAAGCCCAAAAGAATGCAAAAAAGAAGCAAACTTCAGAAGTAATAAAAAGGATCATACCATATCTTAATCCTCTTTTTACTCTTTGAGTATGGAGTCCTTGGAAAGTGGCTTCTCTAATAACATCTCTCCACCAAACAAACATTGTAAATATAATTGTAATTGCGCCTAAATACATTATTCATGTATAACTATAATGAAAATATAATACTGAGCCTACTGTAAGCAGTAGTGCCCCAATTGAGCCTGTATAAGGCCATGGACTAGGGTCCACTAAATGATAAGGGTGATAAGCCTTACTCATGGCTCCCCGGCGGGGAATCGAGCGGAGACTAATTCTCCTACCCAACAAATATTCTAAGTATGGGTTAATGTAGATTTAAACTATCATTAATGTATATGGTAGTTAATAGACAAAATACATAGGCTTGAATTAAGGCCACGGCAATTTCTAGTAAAGTTATAAACCCCATTACTAATATTGGGGCTAAGCTTAATACTAACATTCCATTACTAATCATCGCAAACCCAAAACTTGCTAATATCGCAAATAAAAGGTGCCCAGCAGATAAATTAGCAGCTAATCGAACACCTAAAGAGACTGCCCGGGAAAGATAGCTAACTGTTTCAATGATAACTAATAGTGGGGCTAATAATAATGGAGCCCCACTAGGCATCATCATTGAAACAAAGTTCCAACGGTATTGTGTTATCCCCAATATTGTTACTGCTATTAAAATAGACAAGCTTAACCCGAAAGTAACAACAATATGGGCAGTTGGAGTAAATACATAGGGAAATAGACCTAACAGATTTAATCCAGCAATAAACGTAAATAGGGTTATAATAAGAGTAAAATATCGAGTTCCCTTATTAGCTGTGGAATCTTTCACTAATGCTAAAAAGTGGGTATAAATAATTTCTTGTAAAGCCTGAAATCTTGTAGGGATTAATTTATATGAACAACTTCCTATTAATATTACACTAAATAGGATAAGCATCATAATAGAAGAATTAGTAATTATGCCCCCAATTATCCGAACTACATTAAACTGATCAAAGAAAGAAGCTGCCATAATAAATATAAAGTGCCTATATCTTTATGATTAGTCGAAATCGGCCTATTTACGGAGTATGTCTTGTAGTATAGCATATGCTAGATTAACCCCGAGTCCCTTACTAGGGGCGGCCCCCTCTTCTTGTAGTATTCTTCTTATACGAAAATTGTTTTGAATTTTAGGTAAAATAAATAAACTCATAATACTATAAAGTGCTAACAAAATCATTAATGTCCAGCTATATTGAGTTAAATAAGCAGTTATATCTAAGTGAGGCATTATTTGATGATCGCAGATCCACTAAAGATCCGCACATAATGAAGATAGCCAGCTGATATATTTATCCATGCTAACGGCTTCTATAACAATGGGCATAAAAGAGTGATTAGCGCCACATAACTCGGAACATTGACCAAAAAATAATCCCGGTCTTTTAGCTAAGAATCCGGTTTGATTAAGGCGTCCAGGGACAGCATCTATTTTAATAGCTAATGAAGGTATAGCAAATGAGTGAAGCACATCTGCGCCTGTAACTAAAACTCTTACATAAGTATCAATAGGAACAACCATTCTATTGTCAACCTCTAAGAGTCGGAGGTCGCCGGGTTGAAGGTCAGTGGTGGGTATCATGTAAGAATCAAATTCTAAGGAAGTTTGATAGTCTGAATACTCATAAGACCAATACCATTGATGACCAATGGCTTTAACTGACACACCGGGTTCTACTATCTCATCCATCAAATAAAGTAGTTTCAAAGAAGGGAATGCGATAAACACTAATATAACTGCTGGAATTATAGTCCAAACAATCTCTATTGTTACTCCTTCTATAAGATAGCGATGATAAGCTTGGCCTGTTAATCCTCTTATAATTAACCACAATACAGCTGTTATAATAATAATTAAAATAAACATAATCTGGTTATGAAGGAATAGAATCTCTTCCATAACAGGACTAGCAGCATCTTGGAAGCTTAGCTGAAATGGCTCAGCCGCGTCACGTAGGAGCGAGGCCTCTAATAACACATTAATTGAAGTTCTCATTCTTCTCTAGTCCTGTTACTTTGCTGACACACCCAAAAGCTTTCCCAATTTCGTATATACGGCCCAAGAGTGTTCTCACCTACTCTAGAATACTTGTAATCTAGAGTAAGTATGAACAAATATTTTACACGTTGGCTATTTTCGACTAATCATAAGGATATAGGCACTTTATATTTACTATTTGGTGCTTTTTCTGGGATGGCGGGGACAGCTTCGAGTATGTTAATACGGCTAGAACTGTCAGCTCCAGGCAGTATGTTAGGAGATGATCATCTATATAATGTGATTGTAACAGCACATGCTTTATTAATGATTTTCTTCCTGGTAATGCCAGTAATGATTGGAGGGTTCGGAAATTGGTTTGTCCCAATTATGATTGGTGCGCCCGATATGGCCTTTCCTAGATTAAATAATATCAGTTTCTGGTTATTGCCACCTTCTCTAATACTATTGGTTGGTTCAATGTTTGTGGAACAAGGGGCAGGAACAGGCTGGACCGTTTATCCCCCACTATCAAGCATTCAAGCCCATTCAGGGGGAGCAGTGGATATGGCGATATTTAGTCTACATCTAGCTGGTATATCTTCCATTTTAAGTTCTATCAACTTTATAACTACTATAATTAACATGAGGGTACCTGGTATGAGAATGCATAGATTGCCTCTATTCGTATGGTCTGTATTAATTACGACTATATTGTTATTATTATCTTTACCAGTGTTGGCTGGTGCAATTACAATGTTATTGACAGATAGAAATTTTAATACAACATTCTTTGACCCTGCAGGAGGAGGCGATCCTATTTTATTCCAGCACTTATTCTGGTTTTTTGGACATCCTGAAGTCTATATATTAATTCTACCAGGATTTGGAATGGTATCTCAAATTATCCCCACATTTTCTGCTAAACAACATATTTTTGGTTATTTAGGTATGGTCTATGCTATGATTTCAATTGGAGTATTAGGGTTTATTGTTTGGGCCCACCATATGTTTACCGTTGGGATGGATGTCGATACTCGTGCCTACTTTACTGCCGCCACTATGATTATTGCGGTTCCTACTGGGATTAAGATATTTAGCTGGCTAGCTACAATATATGGAGGAAGCCCACGGTTTGATACACCTATGTTGTGGGCTATTGGGTTTGTGTTCCTATTTACTATTGGGGGTTTAACTGGAGTTATATTAGCTAATAGTTCATTAGATATAGCATTACATGATACTTATTATGTAGTAGCTCATTTCCATTACGTGTTATCTATGGGGGCTATATTTGCTATATTTGGAGGATACTACTATTGGTTCGGGAAAATTTCAGGATATAGTTATAATGAATTATACGGCAAGATCCATTTCTGGACAATGTTTATCGGAGTTAATTTAACTTTCTTCCCTCAACATTTCTTGGGTTTAGCCGGATTACCTAGAAGATACTCGGACTTCCCTGATGCTTATCAAGATTGGAACTTAGTTAGTTCTTGCGGAGCTGTAATAGCCCTCATAGGAATTATATGGTTCATATACTTGACCTATGAAGCATTAGCAGCCGCAAGACCATTTAAGGGTTGGTCAACTTCGCCGGGCTCGTTAGAGTGGTCTTTATCTTCTCCGCCTGCTTTTCATACTTATAAGGAATTACCGTTTGTCTATCAGCGAAAATTGAGTGATGGGGATGATTTAACTATTATTACCACACAACTCCTTTGACCTTGGGGAGTCTATAAGGCAATGTGTTCTTCTAATACATGCAAGGCCCTGAATAGGGTCCTACTGGTGAGGATAAAACGGAGACTATCTCGGTTGACGTATTAGAATAGGTGGGATAGTGGCCCACCTAGTCGAAGATGCGTAGTATAGCCACACTTTCACTGAAACAAGGGGGAGACATTTGGCAGCAGTAGAGAATCTTGTGCAATGGGTAAACGCTTGACACAGGGTCTCACACTGAGGTCTGTCTAACTAAGTGCCAGCAGACGCGGTTAAACTTAGAGGCCCAGTTTTTATTTCGCATTAGGCGTAAAGTGTGTAGTGAAGCATGAGAATAAAGTAAGGCAAACCTCTTGGTAGCGGTAGAATGTTTGAAGCAAGAGTGGAAGTCCGAAGGTGTAGGCTCCTTACTCCGTTCATGGTGGATCTTCATGAAATACGAAAGCTTGGATAACAAACAGGATTAGATACCCTGGTAGTCCTCGCCCTAAACTTATACAATAGCTTTATTAGCAAACAACCTTATTGTATGCCTGAATACTATGATCGCAAGATTCAAACTCAAAAGGCTTGGCTGTTCACTGTTTGAATCAGAGGAGCGTGTAATTTAATACGATGATCCGCGAATCACCTTACCTTTCCTTGAAAGCGGACTACCTTGAAGGTAGTAGCCGCTCAGGCATTGCATGGCCGTCGTCAGGATAATAATAAATATTATCCTTAACCCTATTATGGATTAAGTCAGGTGTCATGGTCTTTATGGAAAGGGATATTATGCGCTACATTCTCCTATACAATATTCTCAGTAAATTAGGAGGCGGAGATTCTCTGAAACGGGAATCTTAAGTAGGATTTGATAGTAATCGGGAAGTAGAGCGTTCCGGTGAATTCTAACCCAGTGTTAGCACAAATCGCCCGTCGTCCCCTTCAAGTTGAGGATACGAGACGCCCCGCGACGGGGAAATCCCTCCTTTTCGAGAAGGGGTAAGTCGTAACATAGTAAGGGTAAGGGAACTTGTTCTTGGGCCAAGTTATGCGCGTTCAATACGTACTTGGCCGCCCTCCGTGATTAGGATGATGAGTATTATTTCAGTTACCTTTAAAACGCTTGCAATAATAATCCCTCTATTAGTGGCTATCGCTTATTTAACTTTAGCAGAAAGAAAGGTATTAGGGTATATGCAAGCACGAAAAGGACCTAATGTAGTTGGTGTTTATGGAATATTACAGCCTTTAGCTGACGGATTAAAGTTATTCACTAAAGAGATGGCTATTCCCAATCATGCTAATCTGTCGGTTTATATTGAAGCCCCGATTCTATCGCTTATTTTAGCTTTTTTGGCTTGGGGGGTTATTCCTTTTAGCCCCGGTATTGTGCTAGCTGATATTAATGTTGGTGTCTTATACATCTTTGCTGTCAGTTCTATAGGGGTATATGCTATTTTAATGTCTGGTTGGGGAAGTAATTCTAAATATGCATTCTTAGGGGCTATCAGAGCAGCAGCTCAAATGATTAGTTATGAAGTGTGTATCGGGCTTATTCTAATATCAGTAATATTATGCGCAGGTTCTCTTAATATTTCTCAAATTGTTTTAGCTCAAGCCGAAATTTGGTATATCATACCTTTATTTCCAGCTGCTTTAATGTTCTTTGCTTCGGCATTAGCTGAAACTAATCGGGCTCCTTTTGATCTTACCGAGGGAGAATCAGAATTAGTATCTGGGTATAATGTAGAATATTCTAGTATGTTGTTTGCCCTGTTCTTTTTAGCTGAATATGGTCATATTATTCTGATGAGCTGTTTGACAAGTTTATTGTTTTTAGGTGGTTGGGCACCTTTCACAGGAATTCTAGGAATGGGTTGCTTAGCCCTTAAAACTACCGCAGTAGTGTTCGCATTTGTGTGGGTGCGAGCTTCTTTCCCTAGAATGAGATATGACCAACTTATGTACTTATTATGGAAGTCTTACTTACCTTTTAGTCTTGGTTTAATCGTTTTAGTTTCTGGCCTGTTGATAGGTTTAGATGCAGTGCCTTGCTAGCATTTAGGGGGTATCTCCCTATATTGGGGGATTGATGTTCACAGGCTTCCTGAACGCATGCACATGGAATCACCAAACAAAATGTTACGAATAAGAACTCAACATCCAATACTCTCTATTGTGAATGGGATAGTGATTGATCTCCCATCCCCCTCGAATATTAGTTATCACTGGAATTTTGGTTCTTTGTTAGGCCTTTGCTTAGCTATTCAATTGATCACCGGAATATTCTTAGCTATGCATTATTGTCCTGACGTTAGCTTAGCTTTTGACTCAATTTCCCATATTTTAAGAGACGTTAATTATGGGTTTATGTTAAAGTATTTTCATGCTAATGGAGCCTCATTATTCTTTCTCTGTGTATATATGCACATGGGTAGAGGACTCTATTATGGGAGCTACATGAAAATGGACGTTTGAAATATTGGGGTTATAATTTACTTAGTGATGATGTTAACAGCCTTCTTAGGGTATGTACTACCTTGGGGGCAAATGTCCTTTTGGGGAGCCACAGTTATTACTAATTTTTGTTCTGCAATACCCTATGTAGGAACAGATGTTGTTCAGTGGATTTGGGGAGGATTTAGTGTATCTAACGCGACTCTAAATCGTTTCTTCTCTTTACATTATCTTTTTCCTTTTCTTATAGTTGGATTAGGCCTATTGCATGTTATTAGTCTTCATACAGCTGGGTCAAATAATCCTTTAGGGATTGACTCTAATATAGACAAAGTTCCCTTTCATGTTTATTATACTTATAAGGACTTGTTTGGTATGATGGTCCTTAGCACTATTTTAGTTATAATTTGTTATTTTATGCCTAATGTATTAGGTGATCCTGAAAATTTCATTCAAGCTAATCCTTTAGTAACTCCTGTCCATATACAACCAGAATGGTACTTCTTATTCGCATACGCCATACTACGCGCTATACCCAACAAGCTTGGGGGGGTCTTGGCTTTAGTGTTTAGTATCTTGGTGTTATTTTTATTGCCCTTTATTCATTCAAGTAAATTAAGAGCTTTAACATTTAGGCCTTTAGGAAAATTAGCCTTTTGGTTTTTAGTAGCGGACTTTATCCTATTAACCTGGTTAGGAGCTAATCCAGTAGAGGAACCTTATGTTATGGTTGGTCAATTTGCTTCTGTATTCTACTTTTTATACTTCTTAGTCTTGAATCCTTTGTTTGGCTGGGTAGAATCCATTTGCATAGGACAAACACATCTTATGGGAACTCGTTCCTAAATTATAGAAATGCAGAGCTTATATATCCTGTATCTTATTAGCAAGATCTATAATCTCTTTGCTTCTCCCGAGTTGAAAAATGAATAGCCTATTTATGATATTCTCCTTAGGAATAGTAGGAGCCAGTCTTATGGTTACATCTTCGCCGAATCCTGTTTATTCAGTATTCTGGCTAGTTATTGCCTTTGTTAATGCTGCTGTTATGTTTATCTCGTTGGGGTTAGACTATATTGGCTTAATAGTTATAATTGTCTATGTAGGGGCTATCGCTATTTTATTCCTGTTCGTAATCATGTTAATTCAACAGCCTAATAAGGCAGATTCTCAAGATAACTCGCATTTTTTACCGGTAGGATTATCTGTAATATTTCTATTTTATATCTTACTAACCAATAGCCCTAAATATATCAGCAATCCTATAACAGATAATCCTGTTATAGGATCTAGAACTAACATTGGGGCTATTGGTAGTCATCTTTATACAACTTATTATGAATTAGTGTTAATTGCTAGTTTGGTGCTACTAGTCGCTATGATAGGGGCGATATTATTAGCTAAGCAGCCAAATTCACCTTTTTTATATAATTCTCATAGTAAACCATTATGAAGTAGGCAAGATCTCTTCCTACAAATTAGCCGGGAGCATCTTTAGATGTCTTCTGGCCAAGTGCTAACGCACGTCCCCGCGTAGGAACATGGAGTTCAAAGGAATACTAATACTACTTATCGTTAGCGGGACATTGTCAATCCTAATTGTAGGGGCATCTTATCTATTAGGATTTAAACAACCCGATATGGAAAAAGTGTCAGTCTATGAATGTGGGTTTGATCCTTTTGATAACCCGGGTAATCCCTTCTCCGTTAGATTCTTCTTAATTGGAATCTTGTTTATAATATTTGATCTTGAAATATCTTTTTTATTTCCCTGGGCTGTTACATATATGGGCTTACCTTTATTTGGATATTGGACTATTATGTTGTTTTTATTTATCTTAACTTTAGGGCTAATTTATGAGTGGATAGAAGGGGGCTTAGAGTGGGAAACCTAGCCTCTAATTGGTATGTCTTATTTAATATTATCAATAGTCATCTTATTAATCGGAATCTTAGGAATTATTCTTAATAGAAGCAATTTAATTATTATGCTAATGTGTATAGAGTTAGTTTTACTGGCCTCTACTATTTTGCTTCTATTTGAGTCTCGTGTGCTCTATACGCTTTTTGGTCAAATTTTTGCGATTGTGATTTTAACTGTCGCAGCTGCCGAGTCTGCTATAGGGTTAGCCATTATGGTTAACTATTACCGGTTACGTGGTTCAATTGCTGTTCGAGCCTTAAATTTATTAAGAGGTTAACTCCAAGTTAAAAATGAACCAAATCCCTATGCAATATTTTAACTTAGCGGAGGAGAATTATAAAAAGTATGGGTTATCAGTAATCCAGCTTATTCAAATTGGTAAGTTCTATGAACTTTGGCATGAGCCTGATACTCTTAGTAGTCAACAAGCATACTCTCAAGCCGAGTCCTCCGTGCGAAGGCCCCCCATTGAACAAGTTGCCTCGTTACTTGATATGAGAATAATATCGCCCGGTAAAAGATCCTTGCTTCAAATGGGGTTTCCAACTTATTCCCTTACTAATCATCTAAGCACCTTGTTGGATAAAGGTTGGACTGTTATAGTTATCGATGAATTAGTCACTGGAAAATCAGGGCCAAAACAACGCGCAGTGTCTCAGGTTTATTCCCCCAGTTGTAATTTAGAGGACTGTCTGGAATTATCCTATGTGTTATCAATTTATTTTTCTCAAGACGGCTTACTAGGTATTACTTTATTTTCAGCCATGAATGGGCATAGTATAATGTTTCCTGTCTCTTGGGCGGACAGAGACAAAGTAGCCCGGTTATTAATCAATTATCGTATTAGAGAAATAGTAATTTGGGCAAACTCGGGGGTCGACTCCGAGATTTTAATAAATAAAATTAATAATTTATTAATTGGTTGGAATTTATTCCCCTCTGAGCCCAATGCTAAAATTGAAGTTATGGGAGAAGCATTAACCAACTTGCCGTGCTACTTATCTTATAGGTACGAAAATAATAATAAGGAGTGGCTTTTGCTCCATATTAATATGGGCATTAACGCAGAGTGGTTTAACAAAAATTATCAAGAATATACCCTTAGTAAGATATTTCAAAGTACTTGGACAGAAAATGTTAATCAGGCAAATCTAATTAGCCTTTTAGGAATATTACAATTTATTAAAGATCGAAATCCTAATTTGATTAAGAATCTTCAACTTCCCGAGTGTTATACGTCTGTTGTTAGCCCCCTAAACTTAATACTGTGTAATCGAGCAGAATATCAATTGGACTTATTGCCTAAGAAGGGGAGACTGGGCGGGGTTCTTAGTCTGGTTGATCACTGTTCAACTGTAATGGGCAAAAGATTACTCAAATTCAGACTTCTTAACCCTATAACAGATCACTCTGAATTAAATCTTCGTTATGAGGAGATTGCTACATTTAAACAATTACTTGACAAGAAAATATTTGACAATTCCGAGTTAAAACACATTAAAGATTTATCTTCTTTACATCGTCAATGGGCAATATGTGCCTCGAGTGATACTACCTTACCACCTAAAAAGTTAAGTCAAATTTACCATTCTTATTTGATTGCTAGTCAATTAATAGGGAAATTAATGAGTAATAAATGAATAAATATTCAAGTACCCCTTTCAGTCGGGCCCCAATTAGAATTGCTAATTGAGGAGATAGGCCGAGTTTTCCAGGTAGATAGTCTTCTAGGTGATTTTAAAGACGTATTACAGCCAACTGATAATCTAACCAACTTCCTTGAACAACAACAAGCTTTAATGGCCCAACTTACCGAGTGGGCCGAACAGACTTCAAATATTGTGTTTCAAGATTCAATTTCTATCAAAGCTGAATATTTTAATAAAGAGGGTTATGCTTTCTCTATTTTATCTAAAAAGTTAACTAAATTAGAACGTTACATGACTAATGCCTCTATATCTGATAACTCAATTATTGTATTGGGAAAAAGAGGAAGCTGCCATATAATTACTAGTCCCCCCGTTCATAAAATATCAATCGAATTAAATTTATTAGAAGAGCAAATTAATACTTATGTTAAACAGACTTATAACCGGGAACTTAAAAGACTATATTTCAGTTATTCTGAGCTGTTTTTACCCTTAGTAAATATGATTTCTAGATTAGATGTTACATTAAGCGGGGCTATTGTGGCTATTAAGAACAATTACATTAAACCTTGCTTAACACTAGCGGAATCCCAACAAACCAAGGGTTTAATAGAAGCAATTAACCTCCGACATCCATTAGTAGAACAGTTAAACACTCAAGAAGAATGTGTAGCTCATAATATTAGTTTAGAGGATAAGGGAATGTTAATATTCTCAGTAAATGGTGCAGGCAAATCTACTTTACTTAGAGCAATTGGAGTCAACGTAATCTTAGCTCAAGCAGGAATGTATGTAGCTGCAGATTCATTTAGGTTAAGACCTTATCACTATTTAATTACTCGTATTTTAGGGGGGGATGATCTTCATAAAGGCCAAGGTACTTTTGAGGTCGAAATGAGGGATCTTGCAACTATATTAAAGCTAGCTCGTTATAACAGTTTAATATTAGGTGACGAAATTTGTCATGGAACAGAAGTTAGTTCAGGAACAGCAATATTAGCTGCAACAATTGAAAGATTGACAGCGGAACAAACTAGTTTCGTTCTTTCTACTCACCTCCATCAAGTTTGTTCTTTAATTGATTCCCCAGTTCAGTATTATCATTTATCTGTTATTCAACAAGGAGATTTGAACCTAATTTATGAACGTAAATTGAAACCAGGTCCAGGGCCCTCTCAATATGGCATTGAAGTTATGAGCCACTTAATTAATGACAAAAATTTTCATGATAGTGCTTTGAAATATCGTAAACTTATTAACTGGGAGCCCCCATCCCGAAGTGAGTCTCGTTCTTTAACAGTATTCCGCCCTTCTAGGTATAATGCTCAAGTGTTTATAGATTCGTGTGAAATATGTGGCGCTCCAGCGGAGGCTATCCACCACATTCAATCTAAGAGTCAATTTAAAAGTAAACCTAGGAAATTATGTAATAGAAAGTCTAACTTGGTGCCAGTCTGTTCAAGGTGTCATTTAGATATTCATAGAAATAAGATCTCTATTTTAGGTTGGAAGGGAACCCCAGGACATAAGAGATTATATTGGGCTTATATTAATGAGCCGTTAGACAGTGGAACTGAGTAA